CAGGGACTAGTGTTTTTGCAAGAAATTTCTAGCCAACCCCCCCTGCAAAAGGTCTTTTCTTAACACCAAGCGTGTTGGCAATAGATAGAAAAGGTAACTCCAACAATTTATTTGTCCTCAACGCCCCCTATTTCCAGGAATTAGTCACTTCAACAGCCTTCGATGGTTATATGGGTATCCAAAGTACGAACGAGATGGATGTTGGTTTTCCCAACCATTCTTGTTAGTCCCGATCCTGATCAGGAAAGGGGAGAATTTTTAACAAAGTTTTTTGTGTGGTTGATTCCTAGATGTAGTGCTTCTTCCCCTATGCCACCTAATTGGTACTAGTGAAGTAGTATTAACCTGTAATCCAGAACCTATAGGCTAACCTTTCGCTCAAGACTAGAATCAAAAATTGAAGCATATGAGGTTGCATCAACCGAGGATACACGACAGAAGGTATTGTTCTCGGTTTCCCCAAACTTCACCTTCAACAAGCGTAGGTTTTTTTTTTCAAAAAAACAACAATTTTCTTTCTATCCGGAAGCGTGTGCCCTTCTCGTAAGACTGAGAAAAAAAAAAAAAAGAATCAAATCGCACCATCTCTGTAATAGGTAAATGCCTCCTTTTCTCCTGAAGTTGTCGGAATTATTCGTAATAAGATATTGGCTACAATTGAAAAGGTCTTATCAATAAAATTTCCATTTATCCGCGATCTCGGCATAGGTAACAATCCATTCGATAATTCTTCTCATTACCTCTCGTGGGATAAAAAATCCCACAAACAAAGGAATCGTACAGTACAAAATACCATAAAAGCGGACCCATTCTAAAAAAAAAAACGTGCGGAACCTATACTCAAATTGTTCCCTTTTGACAGGAATCAATAGGAAATCTTTGAATCCGATTGGACTTCATTTAAAAAAAGTAGTATATGGATATAGTAAGGAGTATAGTAATTAACAAAACTATTCTATTAGCCTTTTAGCGAAGTTATAAGGAAGAATCTAGGAATTTTTTCTACAGATTATGAAAATTTGAGAAGTTTTGATTGGATTAGGATTCACGGAACAAAAAGAATCAAATAATCACTCTTTCTATGATTCAAATAGAATAAGCACCCCCTTTTTGCTTATTTGCATAGCGTGTATACACCAAAGTATACAATCGAAATAGAAAAATCCGCGGTTTCATTCATGAATTTGTAATCGAGCTGTAAGAAGTTTTCGTTGAGAAATCTTCAACGGATAAGGGGTTTTTTGAATTCCTATCTAACCGGAGTCAAGTAAGTATTAATCTAATCACGTCTAAATAGAATCATATTCTAAAATATATGGGTCGGGCGACCCGTTCCAATTCAGTGTTTAATCCGGTACCATTCTAAACATCAGAATCATAAAAAGAGGGGGTCGTCGTCTTGACAAAACAAACTTGACTCAATATAGCTTTTTTTGTTTTTCATTTTATTGTTATAATCGATTGGTCATACCTATACCGTAAAAAAAAAGAATACTGCAATATTCTAAATGAAATGGATCGCTATTCACCCGTTTTATGGGTAATAATCATAATCATAAGATTATGTAGGAGAGGTGGCCGAGTGGTTCAAGGCGTAGCATTGGAACTGCTATGTAGGCTTTTGTTTACCGAGGGTTCGAATCCCTCTCTTTCCGTATCTTCACCTACATTCCGAATCTTATCGCTCGCAATGTATCAAATAAAAATGAAGACTATTATTCGAACCGTTAAACCAGCCCTCTCTTTATCTTTGATATCGATTCACTATTCCTAATTGTATTCTAATTGTAATTGCCTGTGGTACGGAAAATACTGGAAAGAGTAGAGTATTCAGGGCATAAAAAATTCCCCCGATCCATTTAAGATAAGTGAATGGAAGAGGAGAAAAAGGGGAAAAATTCACCGCACCCTTGTTTGGTATTTTAATTAGGTTCAAATCTGACGAGAATAATATTCTACGACTAGCAACTCTTTTATTTTCAAACCAACCCACTCACGATCTATTATTTGATTGACTACTCCTTTATACTGGGAGGAGTCAAGAATCAAATGTTTTGGTCTTGGTAACTTCCATTTCCGATTCCGATGAGGGGATGAATCAAGAGAATTTTGAATCAGCGCTCTGGATTTTTGTTCATCTCTTGTCGTAATAATATCTCGGGGTTTACAGCGATAACTTGGTATATCGACTATACGACCATTAACTAAAATATGTCTATGGTTAACTAATTGTCGGGCTCCTGGAATGGTCGAAGCCATGCCTAATCGAAAAAGGATATTATCCAAACGCATTTCAAGTAATTGTAGTAAAACCTGACCCGTTGAGCCTTTGGCTTTTCCAGCAATACGAACATAGTGGAGTAATTGTCGCTCTGTCAGACCATAATGAAAACGCAATTTTTGTTTTTCTTCTAGACGAATACAATATTGAGATTTTTTCCCAGAACGCGGTGGCGTTCGAGACTCAATTCCGGGCGCATACTTTTTTCTAGTAAGTCCC